GTTTGCCCGTTCTTTGTACATAAACCCTTGTGATGGTTTCGCGTAGATTCAGTAGTTCTTCCGCTTCCAGGATAAATTCTCCCGTTTGTGCCTCATAAAAAGAACTAGCGGGTTGATGGATCATTACCCTGATGATATAACATAATAAATGGTTCCCCTATCTCGCATGATGCGTTGAAGACAAAGAGAATAACAAAAAAAAAAGATAGAACCGTACAGGCATCTTTTGCGCATTGCATACGGCTCCATAATGGAATTTACTTTTACCTTCCATTGATGAAAGAGAAAATATAGGATCTATCAATCAGACCCAGATTGGCAAATAATCCAATTACCATTCTTCCTTTCGTAGGAGTTAAAAATACTATGATGGTTCCGTTGCTTTATATATTTATTTCGTCTCTAATTCAGCAATCCCAAAGTTTCTTTTTGATCCGAGCAAATAAAATATGGAAAAAAATTCTTTTTGTTTCGTAGTCTTTCATAACATAAATATTGTTAAGAGTTTTTCGGTGTGAAAAAAAGTTTGTGACGCTGAAATGCACTCCCGATAAATAAAATCGGAAATACCTTATTATTTCATACTACTCTTTCGATACATAATCTAATGTTTTGAAAAAACAAGAAAATAATTTTCTCATATCGAATTCGAAGTGCCATGCTATTATTACTTAATATTCCTATTTCATGTGGCGAAGGCATAGTCTTATTTTTTCTCTCAAATAAAAAAATCATTGGCGCCAAGCGTGAGGGAATGCTAGACGTTTGGTAATTTCTCCTCCGACCAGGATAAAGGATCCCATTGAAGCGGCCAATCCCATGCATATTGTATGTACATCTGGTCGCACAAATTGCATGGTATCATAAATAGCTACTCCGGGTATTACCCATCCGCCGGGAGAGTTTATAAACAAATAAAGATCTTTGGTATCATCCTCTATACTGAGATATATCATAAGACCAATAAGTTGATTCGAGATCTCACTATCAACCTCTTGGCCTAAAAAAAGTAATCTTTCTCGATAAAGTCGGTTGATTAGGATAAAATTGTATCCCTTAGGAACCGTACATGCACCTTTTGATGCATACGGTTCAAAAAAAAATCGCAAAAAAAAGGAATCAATGTGTAGATTCTAGCCCCCTTTCTTTTTTCATAGCAGACTCTTTCTAACAAAGGAACTCTTTCTTACATTTTTCAAGAAAGAAAAGATAAGTTTTTGCCCTTTCCTTAGAATCTAAAAAAAAGAATTCATTAAACTTATTGAACTAACTTCTCATTGATGTATTGTTTCATCGAGATCTAATCCAAATCACGATGTCATTTTCTTGTTCCTGAATGGGCCTCTTCGATTCTTTTAGGTTTATGCTCTACCCCAGGTAAAAATATGCCCGATTTCTATTTGCACATATAGGACAAATTTCCCCAATACCACTTCTTTTTGCTACGACTTCTTTTTTTTTTCAATTCCTTTCATGTCGTCTACCAACTATTCGACGTATTCATCCTTTTTCATATTACTCGATTGATTAACACTTTGTGATTACTTCTATTTATTTATATATAAATAAATAAAATTAAAATATTTTATGATACAAGCAGTAATGATAGATATATTATGAATTGGGTTGGTTTTTTCTAAACGGAGCCTGGATACTTCATTTTATTGGTCCAACCAAGTCAACCATAAATTATTCTAATTGATAATATTAATCTGGATCCCCCAAAAATGGATCTAATTGCACTTCACGCTCCAAATTTTTGATAATTCAATCAATCTTTCTTGGGCGAATCAGAGGATATCTCGATCGGGGGAGAGAACGGGGAAATCCCATATGACCCAATATATCTGACAAGTCGCACTATACGTCAACCCAAGATGCATCTTCCTCTCCGGGACTTCGAAAAGGTACTTTTGGAACACCAATAGGCATTAAAATGAAAGAAAAAATAATTAAGTACTATATTTCACTTTGATGTGGAAACGTAAAAATGGAATTATTGGTTTCAGAATATTGGCTTTTATCATATCATATTTTATCCATAGATTGGATAAGTTCATAAAGTAAGACAGAGTGAATAAAGTAAAAATATTACGAATAGGTCCTTGGAATGATGAACAAGTATGGATGTCTTTGCTCATAGAAAATGAGTTCAACCCCCCATTGCGTATTGATACTTATCGGGTATAGAATAGATCTGCTTCTCTTTGTTCCTACAAACAGAATTGTTCCATTATTACCAACAGAATAGAACAAATATTAACCCTTGCTCCGAGATAATCCAATCCACTGAAAGGGGGAGGTCCATAGCATAGTTTTTTTCAATGCAATAAAGTTACATAGTGTCTATTTTTCTTTGATAAAGGGGTATTTCCATGGGTTTGCCTTGGTATCGTGTTCATACCGTCGTATTGAATGATCCCGGCCGGTTGCTTGCTGTCCATATAATGCATACAGCTCTAGTTGCTGGTTGGGCCGGTTCAATGGCTCTATATGAATT